CTATCTTTATTCTCGTCCGATTAATCAGTTCTTCAAAAGATCTATCAGATTATGGAGTGAATGGTTTGATCAATGAATATTCGATTCTTTCTTCAATATGGAATCGATTCACAACAATTCTTCTGTATTATGTATACAGGTTTATCTTTCATCTTTTCTGAAGTTTCGATAGAAGGATTCCTCTACCAACGTAAGACAATCAACTCCATTCGTTAGAACAGCTTCCATCGAGTCTCTGCACCTATCCTTTTTTATTTTCGCTTTCTGAACCTTTGTTTGTTTTCGGAAAACGTGATTTGGCTCAGGATTGCCCATTTTTATTAATTCCAGGGTTTCTCTGAATTTGAAAGTTATCACTTAGTAAGTTTCCATACCAAGGCTCAATCCAATTAAGTCCGTAGCGTCTACCAATTTCGCCATATCCCCCTTTTTGAGATGAAAATATCATTGTGATCTCGTTCCCTTTTTTCTTTCATTTATACCGTGAATTCATTAGATAGATGCCGATTCCTGTCTCGAAAAAGTGTTTTCTCCTCTTTGTCTTTGATTTCTTGTCTATCTTCTTTCATCTTCTATGGGAGGCTCATATTTGGTCCAATCAAAAACGATTTTATCATTTCTGTATCCGAAATTCAATATAGGTGGATACATACCCTATACATCCGTCTCTCTTCCACTCATTTCCCCATGAAATTTCGAATACTTGAACGGTCGATTCTTTTTTTTTTTTTTTTATTTTTTAATTAAAAAATAAAAAAAAAAAAGAATATTTCATTGTGATAAAAAATTTGAAATTATATATCGCTAGATTAATTGTTATGTTCTATAATATTTAACAGTTATTTGAAATTCTATATTCTTTAATATATTCATATTAATTATGAATAGCGAAGAATAGCTTAATAGTTAATAGCAAAGATTCTAAGAGTTTATTGAATTCCTATGCATGTCGAATTTATGTTATGTGAGCCTGCTTAGCTCAGAGGTTAGAGCATCGCATTTGTAATGCGATGGTCATCGGTTCGATTCCGATAGTCGGCTTTTCTCTATTTATTTTATTCGATGTTTTACATGATTGATAATGCATCTTTGAAATCAAAGAATATTGAAAAAAAAATGTCTTCCTCTTTTGGCAAAAGCCATTGATTTATTATGTTATAGGAATTTCCAACTATGTCACGAAAAGAATCCTTTTCTTTTTCTATATTTCTATATATAGAATATAAAAATCTGGATATTTATCCAACTCATCTCATTATTCTTTAATAGAATAATACTTCAGTAAATTTCGCTTTATTTCGAATTTAGTTCATTTTTAGTTTAGGTTTATTCTGTAGAATGAAATTTCATCAATAAGAATTAATAATTAAATATAAATAAGAAGAAGGAGTCTTTATGTCGCGTTACCGAGGTCCTCGTTTCAAAAAAATACGCCGCCTAGGGGCTTTACCGGGGCTAACTAATAAAAGGCCCAGAGCTGGAAGTGATCTTAGAAACCAATCGCGTTCCGGGAAAAAATCCCAATATCGTATTCGCCTAGAAGAAAAACAAAAATTGCGTTTTCATTATGGTCTTACAGAACGACAATTACTTAAATACGTTCGTATCGCCGGAAAGGCAAAAGGGTCAACAGGTCAGGTTTTACTACAATTACTTGAAATGCGCCTGGATAACATCCTTTTTCGGTTGGGTATGGCTCCGACTATTCCGGGAGCTCGCCAATTAGTTAACCATAGACATATTTTAGTCAATGGTCGTATAGTAGATATACCAAGTTATCGCTGCAAACCCCGAGATACTATTGCGGCGAGGGATGAACAAAAATCTAGAGCTCTAATTCAAAATTCTCTCGATTCATCCCCTCATGAGGAATTGCCAAACCATTTGACTCTTCAACCATTCCAATATAAAGGATTAGTCAATCAAATAATAGATAGTAAATGGGTCGGTTTGAAAATAAATGAATTGCTAGTTGTCGAATATTATTCTCGTCAGACTTAAACCTAACAAAAAGAAAATCAAGACTAATAAGAATAAGGGTTCGAACAATTTTGCTCCCTTTCGGCGAAGTAAATTAACCTAAGGTTAAGATAAATAAGGGTTTAATCCGGATTTTTCTTCCATTTAGGTATCATAGACCGAGGGGGAGATTTTCATTCCTTGTCTACTCTTTTAACAGTATTTTCGGTACCACAGCCATTAGGAATAGAGAATCCATATCAAAGAAAGGTATAACTCTTGGAATAGTCGTATCCATCGCTATTTGATCTATTGTGGTTAGTAAGATCGGTGAATTAGGTGAAGGTACGGAAAGAGAGGGATTCGAACCCTCGGTAAGCAAAAGCCTACATAGCAGTTCCAATGCTACGCCTTCAACCACTCGGCCATCTCTCCTACATAATGATTATGACTCAAAAACCGAAAACCGAGTCAATAGTGAATCATTCATATTAGATTATTGGGTAGGTATAACCAATTAATTCTAACTAGAAAGCGATAA